CGTAGAAAAAGGAAAATGGATTCGTATTCACATACATAAGAATTATATAGGAACAAGACTAATCTTCGATTTCTTTTTGAAAAAAAAGAAATCAATTTTTTTGAAGTACTAAGACTATTCCAATTACAATACTCGTGAAAAAAGAACCGTAATAAATGAAAAGAAGAGGCATCTTTCACCCAGGAGCGAAGGATTTGAACTAAAATTTCCAGATGTAGGGGATAGGGTATTAATACATCTAACACATAATTTAAATGTGGGAATTGATCCTCTAAAAAAGGAAATATTGAATGACTTGATCGTAAATTATAAGATTTTTCGATTTCTTCTTCCTCTAATGAAGATACTAATCGTAGAGAAAATGGAATTTCCACAATGACTGCAAACCCTTCTGATAGCATTTGAGAATACAAATTTTTGTTGTACCCCAAAAATGGATTTTTGTTATAAGAATTAGTGGAAAAAAAAAAATGATTCTGGTGATACATTCGAGTAATTAAATGTTTTACCATTAGGAAACTATATTTTTTGTCATAACCATAATTTTCCAACAAAATGGATCCATTTAAAAAATGATCATGAGAAAATGCATAAATATACTCCCGAAAGATAAGTGGGTATAGGAAGTCACGTTGCCGAGATTTCTCAAGTTCTAAATATCCTTGAAATTCCTCCATTTAAAATTTGATTTGAACTGGGGATACTATAATGGATTTATTGGGTTATCAAATGATACATAGTGCGATACAGTCAAAACAAGGTATTACAGTAAAAAAAAAATAATAATAGATACCTCGTAAATAGGTAAGACTTATCAACGGACTCTCTATCCTCTCTTTTCTTTTGCCATCTAATGGGTTTCTATTTTAGGATAAAAAAGATGGTTAGAAATCCTTTATTTTTTCAACCCAATCGCTCTTTTGATTTTGGAAAAAAACTCTTTATCAATATACTGCTTCTTCTACACATTCCCCTCTACCCCATAATGTAGAGTAACTAATAGTTAGGACTTAGAAAAAAATCGATAACTCACTAATAAGAAAAGTCCTTCCCGCATCAAGCACTAATATAGTTTTAACGTCTAATTAGATCGGGTAATCATTCGAATTAAGAACATAAGCCCGTTACTTTTTATTTCTCTATAATTGGAGCATAAGGCTCTATCCATTTATTCATTCGACCCGACTTGACTTTTTTTCCGCATCAAGAATTCAAACAAGGTTTGGCCCAATCTAGTAAGGTAAAAATATTACTAGAATTTTCCATTGATACGACATGCTGCTTTTTCCATTCATTCCTTTCAGGATCAGTCGCGGTCTTACAAACTCTACCGATAGTATGGACGAATCTGTTACTTCATAGAAATGTGTAAAAGATGCTAGCCGCACTTAAAAGCCGAGTACTCTACCATTGAGTTAGCAACCCCAAAAATATCAAAAATTTTTCTGTGTAGATACAATCGGAATAAAAAAAAAAGAAATGAAATTACACGACGTAATCAAAATATTCCAATAAAAAAAAACTTCTTATATCACACAAAAGTAACTTTTTGTATCACAGAAAATACAATGAGACCATCATGTGCGTGAAAAGCAAAGGTCATGAAACGGAGATAACTAGCTTCATTTATACACGATCGGATTATATTTGTTTGATACACTGTTGTCAATATGAATGTGAATAGTGAAAAACGACTACAATGGAGAAAACAAAAGAATTCTAAATGAATAAAAAATAAATGGAAATAAGAATTTGAATAAATATATTTCTATTTTAAATAGATAAAAAAATAGAATAAGAGAAAATATTCTAATAATAATAAATTAGATTATTATATATATAATAAATATAATAAAAAATAAGAGAAAAGAATTCAAAAAACTACGGACTTGGATTGGATTGGCACTATAGAGATAATCAACATAGATAGACATAAAAAATGTAGGCGAAAGAAGAAATTAAGGAAGAAGTAGAAAAAAATATATCGGAAAATATATCGGATTTATTCAATCCATAAATATAAATAACTAAAAAAAATTAATCCCCTTTTTTTATTTGTTCATAGAATTGCAACACAATCACCCCATTGATGGGGTAATGTCCAAATTTTTATTTATAGTATATAGTATAGAACCAATTAGTTCATTTAGTCACTTTAGATCAATTTATATCAATAAAATAAAAATATATTTTTTTAGTTTTCAATTTCTATATCATGTCAAGAAAGGTATTTTGAATGATTTGAGCAAGAGAGGGGGGAAATAATAAAGAAAAAGTTAGCCAAAGCTATATACAAGTTATCCACACCCTCTTTTTTTTATTTCATTAATGGAATTTCGGTTATTGATTAAGGTGAAGTTCCGTAAAAACCCCTGCCTTCTTTAAAATATCATGAACAGTTTCTGTAGGTTGAGCGCCCTTTTCAAGGAAATATAGAATAGCAGGAACATTTAAATAGGTTTGATTCTTTATCGGATCATAAAAACCCACTTTACGAAGATCTCTTCCTTCTCTTCGGGATCGAACATCAATTGCAATGATTCGATAAACGGCTCATTGGGATAGATGTAAATTAACAATACCCCCCCCCCAGAACCGTATAAGAAGTTTTCTCCTCGTACGGCTCGAGGAAATAAAAAGTTATGTATAGAATTCTAATTAATGTCAAATAGATCCATAGATTATTAAATCAATTAGACTATGATTTAAATACTTTTTTCTTATTCTTTTGTTTATTTTTTATTCTTTTTTGAAAAAAAAAACGAATTCTTATCCCCATAACTCAAGTTGGATAACTCTCACTCAAAGGAAAACAACCCTTAAGCATTTCATTTATTGAGCGGTCTCTAACCCCTTTATTTTTGCTTGTCTCCTTTAGAATCTATTTCGATTCCTCATTCTGATCTAGTTTAGTTATTGAAACAATTGAAAAAGATTTTTTCTTGTTCCGGGATCCTTGATCCTTGACTTGAATCATTGGGTTTAGACATTACTTCGGTGATCTTTAATCGTTTCAAAATGGCAGCAACATACCATTTTTTGTGATTTATTTTTATCAAAGAATCATATAAATAATGGATTCTCGCGTGATACACTTTTGATCAAATTTGACGTTTGAATTTGAAACTTGTTCGAATTGGATCCTTTCAATTTCTATACCGAACATATACTTACGAAGTAGTTTTAACTTATTGATTGACACTAACCCTAGATCTCGGCCCTTGATAAATGAATCAATACTTTCTACTCGAGCTCCATCATGTACTATTTACATCAAAACCCTCAAAAAATGAGAGCTCTAGTGGAACAGAACAAACGATGTCGAGTCAAGAGCATCTTCATTCCTATATAATATAAAATGGTGGGTGTAAGAATCCACAGTGGATCATGTCCTTCAAGTCGCACGTTGCTTTCTACCACATCGCTTTAAACGAAGTTTTACCATAACCTCTAATTTCTTGGAACTGGTATGTAATTGATTCATTTATGGAATCATGTATAGTCATTGGTTTCGTTGGTCCATAGTAATCTATACTCTTATGACATGAGTAGTTTTTGAAAAAGTCTTAACAATAATTCAATTTATTTAAACCCATATTTTATTGTATATATTGGATCAATAATATTTTTTTTGTATGAGTCCAATAGAGATTTTTTTCATTTCTATAAATTAAGAAATAATTAATTACGAATAATTAAGAATCTCCATTTTTCAATTTCTTCATAGAATGGATTCACGAGTTTCACACTTCTTCGAGTACCAAGGACTCATAAGAAATCATTAAAAAGATTTAATTGATTGAAAATTCCCTACCTCAATATTATTATTTGAATAAAGTTTTGTAATAAAAAAGGATTTCTTACAGTTTATTATCATAAATAAATGCATATTCGGATTAACCCATCAATGATTTGAAACAAATAGATAGATCAAAAATAAAAATCTTTTTCAAAAAAATAGAAATGAAAGGATAAAAATACATAATAACAATACATATCAGCATTTTCTGCCTAGTTTATTTAACTTAAGAGACTTAAGACCATTGATTGAATTCCATTAGTGCCAAAAACACAAGACCCTCGTGTTTCTAATTCCTAACTCCACAGAAAAAAGAAAAAAAAATAAATAATCGGGTTTCACACACCATTTAAGGGATAGAGAATAAGAGAGGCTTTCGCATTTCGATTTAAAATGCATCATTATAAGAAAATAAGAAAGAACAACCACATTCTATCTATATCTAATACTAGACTCTTAAGCATAAGGTTGTTTAAAAGGGCAATCTTTTATGATATCAAATATTTTTCTATAGATCTAATAATATACTATTATATATATAATATGCATACTCTGGGACGGAAGGATTCGAACCTCCGAATAGCGGGACCAAAACCCGTTGCCTTACCACTTGGCCACGCCCCATTTATATTCAACACTAATAAACACTAATATTGGTAGTGGTTGGTCGTCAATTCCAGTAGAAATATTTATAGAAAAAATTAGATTGTTGCTCGGATTTTGATACGTTTCTAGATCCAATTAAACTGAATTTATTGATCATTACATATAATTCCATTAAGATATTGTATGAAAGTAGGATTTCTTCTATTCTCTTTTTATTTGAGAATTGAAGGATTTTTGATTGGCTGAGTTCAAATCAAAGAAAGGTTTTTTGACCTACTTTATGTTATTCATTTTTCCCTTATCCCTTAATATCATAGCAATAAGAGGGGATTAATAACTCAATCAAATCAAAAGAAATACAATTATCTTCAAGAACAACGAAAAAAAAAAAAATTGTTATGCTTAATATCTTAAGTTTCATCGGTATCTGTCTTAATTCTTTCCTTTATTCAAGTAGTTTTTTCGTCGCCAAATTGCCTGAGGCCTACGCTTTTTTGAATCCAATAGTAGATATTATGCCGGTAATACCTCTATTCTTTTTTCTATTAGCTTTTGTTTGGCAAGCTGCCGTAAGCTTTCGATAAGATTTTTAATACTGTCCGAGACAAATTCATGATTTACTAGAAAAAAAGATTCTAACTAGTTAGAAGATCAGATAAGTCGTACATACAGTCTGAACCTTTGAGTTGAGTCCAATATTGAAATTCTTCTATAGCTGTGATAAATCGGGATCACTCTCATTTTCTTATTCTTAGTTTTTTCTATTGAACGACCCTGTTAGAGTCCCCCACAATACAATATATAATTGTGGGTATGAAATCCAATTTTTAGTAATGAACGACTCAACTCTTAAAATTTTTTCCTATTTCTAGAAATCACTTCACTGCATTTCTTGGTGTCAAAATAGGTTAAAATAGAGAATCTATTCTCTTTAAAATTAAAAAAAAAAATGATCTTGGAGATTGTGTAATGCTTACTCTCAAACTATTTGTTTATACAGTAGTAATATTCTTTGTTTCTCTCTTCATTTTCGGATTCCTATCTAATGACCCGGGACGTAATCCGGGACGTGAAGAATAAAAAAATTCAGATTTTTTTCCTTGCTTAATTTTGAAATGTTCTTAAAATTTGATCTATTCCACATCTTTCCTCAACTATAAAAAAATACTAAGTAATTGACAGAAACGGAAAGAGAGGGATTCGAACCCTCGGTACAAAAAACTCATACAACGGATTAGCAATCCGACGCTTTAGTCCACTCAGCCATCTCTCCCCAAATTGAAAAAGGATAATTACTACGATACATTGTATAAAAACTAGAAAATGAAGGCTTGAAAAAAGCCCTTCGTTATCTCTCTTTATTATCTTTATTTACCCTTATTATATAGATATATAATTCTATACATATAGAATTATATCGATATATATAATTATCTGGATATATCGATGGATATCTAGAAAATCGATAAAAACTTTTATCAGCAATTCTATTTAGATAAATTAGATAAAGTAAGGGCTCAAACGAAAAGATATCTCCAATCCTAATATATAAAAAATACCAATATATTAAAGATTACTATAAATATATATATTTATAACTAAATAAAAAAAAATACCTCTTTTATTTCATCCGAAAAGGCCTTTTCTTTTTATTTCCACGGCCTGGCCTGGTCAGTACCTAGCCGGGCTTTTTTTGTTCCAATGAATTGTAGATAAAATTATTTATTTGATTTGAAAATGTTTTTGAAACAAAAAAAAAATCGAAACAACAAGAATCAGGATGATAAGAAGAATTATTATTTCGATTCCTATGATACAGAAAAAGATGATATAGAATCAAGGTGCCATTCGTTATTATTATTCTTTATTACTTTACTGGAATAAAAAAACTTGTTAATTAGTTAATTAAAATGAGTCCTCTTTTCCTAATCTCATTAGTCGACCTGACGAAAATACGTCAACGCTAGAATTTTAATGATTCTTTTCTGATCCGATCTTTTTATTACTTATTACTACGACTTATTTTCGGCTTCGACAAAAGGTCCATTTATATACAATAATTGCATTGTAGCGGATATAGTTTAGTGGTAAAAGTGCGATTCGTTCTATTAATCCCTTAATAGTTAAGGGATCCTTCGGTTTTATTAATATTCCGATCAAAAACTTTATTTCTTAAAAGGATTTAATCCTTTACCTCTCGATGAAAGATTCGAGGAAAAATTGAAATTCTCGTGATTTGTATCCAAAAAGAAGTTCGAAATTGAAAAAATTGGATCATGAAATTACGAAACATAATTTTATTGAATTGGATCAATACTTCCAATTGAAAGGAATAAGGGATCCATGGATAAAGGTGTAATGATTTCTAATCGTAACTAAATCTTCAATTTTTTCTTTGTATAAGGGAGATTGAAGCAAAACAAAATAGCTATTAAACAATGTCTTTGGTTTACTAGAGACGTCGACATCGTTTTTTAGCTCGGCGGAAACAAAATACTTTTCCTAAGGATTATATTAAATAGAAATAGGGAACGAAATAAATAACTGGAAAGATTGTTAGAATCTCCTCTTGTATAGGGATCATCTAGAAAGCGGGTCCTTTTGAATGCATTCAGACGGAAAAGCTGACATAGATGTTATGGGTGCCATTTTTTTTTTGTTTACATCTTACATCTAGGAATTTATCCATCTTCCATAAAGGAGCCGAATGAAACCAAAGTTTCACGTTCGGTTTTGAATTAGAGACGTTCAAAATGATGAATCAACGTCGACTATAACCCCTAGCCTTCCAAGCTAACGATGCGGGTTCGATTCCCGCTATCCGCTTATCTTATTCTTATATATTATATATATATTCTAAATATAATAAATATAATAAATTATTTATTAATGAATTTATATTTATAAATTCCATAATATTCCATAATAATGGAATTACTCAAATAAAAATTTTCAATTTACTTAATTTTTAGTAATGTATTAGTTAATGTAATGCATCATTGAATTGAATACGCAATTTCCGGAATTCTCACACATTTTTTTTACGAACAAGAGAGGTGAAAATACGAAAAAAAAAATTGGAATGAAAAGCGTCC